CTCGATTTCCTATTTTATATTTTTGCTGAATTTACTAGAAAATTAAATAGAAGTAATTAAAAATCATCAGGTTAGGATCGATCTAAACCAGCCCATTATTTATATGATATGATTCAACATGCCAACTATTAAACAACTTATTAGAAATACAAGACAGCCAATCAGAAATGTCACAAAATCCCCCGCGCTTGGGGGATGCCCTCAGCGTCGAGGAACATGTACTAGAGTGTATGTGCGACTCGTTCAGATCATGAGCTGGGATAAAAGAAAGAAAACCTTTTCTAGTATCAATGATCAGTACCGGGGAATAGGATAGAATAGAAAAAGAAGTCCGTTCAATTCAGTATAAAAAAAAGAATCTATCCATTCTATTGTGTATGAAATTTATGGTTTCCATTGGTGCAAATCCAATCACCTCAATTTAAGATGAGAAGCAATTCTCCATTGGTAGCAAATGGTTATCCATTAAGCGGAGAAAATCCTACTTAAAAATAAAAACATAAAACTTAGGCCCCTCTTGCAAGAACGGACTAACAGGGTTAGCTACCCAGCCAACTTTCATAATTAAATACCGTTACTGTGTAAGTAGATCTAATCGTGAAAGACCTATTACTGGATAATTCATGGGTAGAGCCAAAGAATGTGAACTATACAAGTTACCAATAACATTGATTAAATGAAGTAAAGGCTCCGGTGTATAGAGAAAACCTCACCGTTTAAGAAGTAACCATATAAACGAAGGAAGCCACTATTTCTTTATCCATTTATATTTTTTATTTATTATATTTTGATACCTAGTAAAATGAAATTTATTATTCCGAAGTGAAATGTCTAGAAAAAATAAAAATAGCGGTCGGGAAGGTTATAGTAGCCAAAGTCATTGGAATTTTTAGTTTATACATTGGAAAAAAGCTTTGTTATTAATAGACTAGGAAAGGGAAAAAGAATAACTGAAAGAAAGGAAATCTATTAGTTATTCGTCAAAGTTTCATTTATTCAATGACCAGAATTAGACGGGGAAATATAGCTCGGAGACGTAGAACAAAAATTCGTTTATTTGCATCAAGCTTTCGAGGGGCTCATTCAAGACTTACTCGAACAATTACTCAACAGAAAATAAGAGCTTTGGTTTCGTCGCATCGGGATAGGGATAAGCAAAAGAGAAATTTTCGCCGTTTGTGGATCACTCGAATAAACGCAGTAATTCGTGAAATAGGGGTATCCTATAGTTATAGTAGATTAATACACGACCTATATAAGAAACAGGTGCTTCTTAATCGTAAAATACTTGCACAAATAGCTATATCAAATAAAAATTGTCTTTATATGATTTCCAATGAGATCATAAAAGAAGTAGATTGGAAAGAATCCACCGGAATAATTTAAACGGAGTTCCCCGGAGAATGAACTCCGGGAGGGTAAAGTCAAAATAAATATGATAAAAAAATAGTAAAACTGAATGAACACACTCAAAAAAATCTTTATTCTTGCCCGATTCTTTTTTTTCTTACGACACGATAATTCAATCTATATTTTTCATGTTTTTCGAACAAAACATCAATCTGCGTTTGAGTTCGGATTTTACTTTTTTTTAGTCAAGTGAAGAAAGAGTAAGCCTATTTATTTCTGGCTCGAAGACCCGCAGTTCTGGTGGTCGACTCGGTTCTTTCAAACTGTTTCTCATTATTAAGAAAAGGTAACAAAGATAAAATACGAGCTTGTTTTATAGCAATAGTAATTAATCGTTGTTGTTTCAAGGTCAATCTATTCACCCGTCTAGATAATATTTTTCCTTGTTCGCTAATAAATCGACTAATTAAACTCATGTTTCTATAATCAATTCGATCCCCCGATTGAATCGGGGGCAAACGCCTACGAAAAGATCGCTTGGATTTAAGAAAAGGCCGCTTGGATTTATCCATGGTTTGTTTAGTTTATTCCTTATCCCGAAAATCCTATTTCGGTCGGATCTAAAATGAATTAGAATAAATAGGATTTGGTTTGTTTATATTTAATTATGTTATATATAGAATATTTAACTATGTTCTATATAGAATGTCATTTTTACCCTTCCAAGGAAGGGTTACATACATGTGCTCGATTCGATCTATTTCTTTATCTCCCCATGAATCATATGTTTGTAACAAAATGGACAGAATTTTCTCAATTCCAATCGATTAGGCGTGTTGTGACGATTCTTTTCAGTAATATATCTGGAAATACCCGTTGATACCTTATTAACACCGTTTCGAACACAACCGGTACATTCCAAAATAACCGTTATTCGGACATCTTTTCCCTTGGCCATGAACCCCCTTTGGATTTTTGATTTACTCAACTCTTCTATTTTCGATCCGAAACGAAGAAGAAGGAAGGAAGGATAAATAGAAGTTATTAACTTGAAATCCAATTATGAAAACTTTCGCTGCAATCAATATACTAAAAAAATTTCTAAACTTTATTTCAAATTCAAATCACAGTATTTCATTTACATTTAAGT